TTTCTATACGTTCGTGAAGGCAGACAGGCGCTCGTAGACAGAAAACCGTTTTCGCATAGCGACTTAGAGAAAAGAAACTACTTCTTGTTTCGAAAAGCGCTGCGTACAGTTCCGGGGGTTGTAGAACAACTACTTCTTTGCCGTTCTTTTCCGTTAGCCAGTATCGAGACTCTAAGACTCCTTGCGCTTAGCCCGCCGCAGGTGCTTCGATAGAGAGTGACTTTCGGGTTGTAGGGCGCAAGGGGATCTTGAATAAATTCCCTCTTTGCCAGTAGCTAGTTTAGATATGGCAAGCGGTTCGAGTCAAGTGCCAGTTAAAGAACCAATTGTTGGCAAGAGTTACAAATATGAAGTAAACGACTTGGTCTCTTCTTTCTTCCTCTTACTACTCCTTGCCTCTTCTGGAAAGTGACTTTGACCAAATAGAGTATCCTTCCGTATAGGGGAAGGAAAGGCTCTCGCAGTAGTTGTTCTGTAAGGGCTTTCATTAGCGTGAGAAGGCGGTGAAAGGGTATTGAGCTAAGAATGCTTATACAGGGCAACTATAGGGCTTATAGAGAATGAGAGGGGGTCACTTGACAGAGTGCCGAGCATTGTTCGTCGTGCTAGTTCCGCTACTCCAGTTCCAGTGGTAAACGAAACCTTCTTTCTCTTGCTTTCGGGCTTACGTCTCTCTTTCAAGGGTTCCAGTTTCTTTGGTAGCTTTGGGCAAGGCAGTACTGGTACTCAGTCGATGTTGCTCTAGCCGCTTTCGGCTTAAGGGAAGGTTTACTTTTCCTTTTCGTGAAGTTTTTGTTCCAGGCCCCCTTCTTAGTCAATGGACTGATAGTTGAAGGGACGGGATCATGACTTTGACTTCTAGGTAAACCTGTAAGTGAAGGAAGGAACAGCTGTAAGTTAAGGTTTCAGTGGAGTTGAACCTGCACCCGAACCAGAGAAGGAACTGAAGAGAGCCAGTAACGGTACTGGGGCAGGAGGGAGAGCATTAAATAATATTGCAGGTAGCAGCAAGCCTTACGTTAAGCAAGAAGTCTCATATGTGCGATTACCAATTCGTTATTGTAAATATCTTACAAATATGTTTGCTTAGTCCCCATTCCTGGTAGTCTAGCTCAGTCTGTCTCTTGTCTGTCCATTCCTTTAGTTTGTCGTCTCTATCTTTATTTGTCTTTAGTAAGAAAGCCTGTTAAAGCCATCTGATAAGTCAGGTACTAGAGGTCCATTCAATGCTCTAATAAGCTTTCTTTTCGGCCCTGGAATTGACCATTATTCAAAGACAGTAGGCAAAGCACTATAAGGAAGTGAAGTAGGGTCGGCAGATATAGGCTTCTCTTCTATTGAATAAGTGGACTCCCCCCTTTGAATTGACTCTTCTTCGATAGCTTTCAAGCGCTGAACCCGATCCAATTCGTTTCGTAGTCGTAGCTTATTGGCCTGAGATTCTCCATTGAGTGGTTCGTACTTACGACTTGGATTATCTGTTTCGTGGCTCACAAGAAATCGTTATATCGAGAAAGAAGACGAAAAGCTATTTTCTCTATTGGATTCTCAGTTAGCTGACTAGAAATCGAACTATCTCGCCGGTCGGATGAAACCACTTCTTCTTCTGTGCCCGTCTGATTCGGTGCTGTCTTCCCACTTCACTAAGAAAGAGTCTCGACCGACCCAGTATTGACTTATTATATACAAGTTTTGGCTTTCCCATGACCGCTAGACGGAAGTAGCCCGCCTTCCTAGTAATAAACAAAGATTCTATACCAGTAGAATACACAAGGATTCTCCACCCACTATTATCGTATTATAGAGATGAGATGTCGAAAGATAGAGATAGAATCGAGACAGATCTTCTTTCTTCTATCTCTCTTGTGAAAGAGTTCACTATTACGGCCCCTGCTCGGTAGTTCCGTAGCAGGTTTTTTCGGACGTTTTCTAGGAGCAGAAGGAACCGCTATAATGACCACAGGTCAGAATATCGTGCTTTTTGCAATACTTATTTTAGGCTTAATCTTTCTCTTTCGTCGTTATTGTTTGAAAAAGCTGTACGGCTTTCGACTTGTCTTTATTATATATATATCCATTCTATTGTGTTGCTCTTTCTTGTCCTATTTTATCCGCCTTTACTTACTTTCCCGCTTAGGTATGAATTTTTTTTATCCTTTTTTGATTTTGACTATGGTGGGAGCACTTCCTCTTCCGGCTCCTTCCGACCCATCAAGCTCATCCTCGTGGACGGAGGATTCATTCGAGAATCGGGATCTCCAGATCCGGGAGATGAAACATCAGGCTTATTCTCTTTTTCGCGAAGTGCTTTCTGAGCATCCTTCCTTGGCCGAAAAGGCCTACTACAATCCTCAAGAAGCCTTTATCGACTTCTTTAGGGAGAAGCGGGACGAGCTGGATACCCACCGTCAGTGGAGCCCGGCGGAAAGAGACAGGAGAGAAAGAGTCTTTTTGGATAGTATTTCCCAAGATCTCAGAGGGCAAGGCCCCTACTCTCTAT